AGCGGATCTAATTATATTAGTGTCTATAATGGATTTTTTTTGTATAATACTAATCGATAGCGCCTCATTGGTAAGTGCTACAAGATCTCGTACATTAGAACCCAGAGTTATGGACCCGCATCCATTAGTATCGGACATTTTCTTTTCCAAGTGAAAACCCCGCGTACGAGCAAGACTGAAAAAGTGCTTTCTTTGTTGTGGAATAAGAAGTCTTCGTATTTTAATACACGTATTTAATTTATTCGGAGCTATTAGAGCGGGATCCACTTTTTGGGGAATATGAGTCGAAGCAATCACAAGAATATTTCGAGTAGAAGATTTTTCAGAATCGCTGGAAAGAGAGTTCACTAATAGACCCAGGGATAAGTTATTCGACTCATTCCCATCCAGATCATGAATGTTTGGAATCCAAATTATGCACGGAGACATTGCTTTTGCTAATTCGAATTGAAGCGTGAGAAAAAATAGATCTATTTCCGGTATGATATCCTCAGGTATCGGATCCTGCATACTTAGAAACTCCAAATGGCTATCATAGTGATGGTCGAGATAGTCACTATCATACCCATCCAAATTATAGCAACTATCTTCGTAGTTAGGTAAAAGACTGTAAATGGTACCCTCTCTATCATCAAAAAGGTCGTCATCATCATCATCAGCAAAAATATCTGTAATATCAAAACCTTTAGGATAGTTATCCAGGAACTTGTTTACAGATACTGTAATGAAAGGAACATAGGAGTTTGTCGCTAGATATTTGACCAAATAGGATCGTCCAGTTCCTATAGAACCTATCACTAAAATACCCCTAGGAGGGGATAGGGCTAAACGGAGCGAAAAGGGTTTTCCATGAGATGGGAAATCCAAACGATTAGCCGCACATGGGGTTTCTGAATAAGTGATTGTCTGATAATGAGCGAGGAATATCCGTCTTTCTGCTAAGCAGGATGTATTGAACTCATAATTTAGTAGATACTTTTGATGAATATCAATTAAATTTCGTAAGTAAATTGTTCCCGGTTGCTCAATCATTTGATAACCAGAGTTATTCTTTGATAAACGATCACTATTCGTCAGACTCAATAAAATTTGATCAATCCTTTTTTCTGTCGTTAAGGTAGAGAACTGAACCATGAATTCCCTTTCTTTATCAGAAACGAAATCACTGTTCAAGATCCAGGATTCTATTTTATCATCAATCCAATCACTATTCACACTTTTTCTTTTTTTTATCAAGGTATAGATCGCTTTACTTGTATCACTTAAATGTCTAGTATTTATCAAAAACGCGATTCGATCGATGGGATTTGGTATAATCCTTATAATGCTTATGAAATCGATGAGATTCAAATATTTCTTCTTCGAACGTGCAGAAGCCGAACCTTGTCTTTCTTCTAGAAAATTTTCTTCTATAAAATTTCTTTCTCTTAGAAAATCTTCTAATTGTTCCCCTAATTGTTCCAGAGCAATGCGAAACACATCCTTTAACCCGAAAGAATTCATAGGATACCTATCCACAAGTTTTTCCAACTCAATCATGTATGATGGAATCATAAAAGATTTGACTTCTTCGAACTCTGTCTGTAACTCCTTAGAGAATCGAGAAACAAAGAAAACATGTGTATGAACGAGATATCCGGTAACAAGAAGAAGGATAAGGATTAAAACGAAGAACTCATTCAGATGTGTCGATATCAATGGTGACTCATTTTCCAAAATATCTTCGCACACGTGCACACGAAAATTATCTAAGCACTTAATCGAAATCTCACTTATAGGATTCCGTGGTGAAAGACACAATTTTTCCCGAAGAATTCGCTTGGATCCATCCCTAAGATCATGAAAAATGGATACAAATTGTTGAAATTTAGGACTCCTACGTAGTATCGCCAATAGGTCTAAAAAAATATCTATAAATATTAAATTTATATATTCGTGTCCTGTCCGGGTAAATAACAATTGTATTATATATGGGTGGATTTTCTTCAATTTTGAGAGAGTTGAAAAAACAGTATTTCTGTTTCTATACATCGGCCAGCGTTTTGTTAAATAAGGACTGTGTTTTTTCCTCTTTTCGGATCGTAAAGATTTCTTAGAATCTTTTGTTAAACAAGGACTGTGTTTTTTCCCCTTTTCGGATCGTAAAGATATCCCAGGAAAAGCTTTTTCATCAGATTGAGTCTTAATCCAATCTGGATTATAAAAAAAATACATTATCTTTGACTTGAATTTGAGATCCTCATGGTTCTTGAATAATTCAAATCCAAGTCGAGGTGCTTTTAAAAAAGAGGATATCAATGAACTTCTATGAAATGGTTTCAGGGGATTCCGCCAATTCTCTTGATCGTGGGATATCGTTGAGAAATCGTGGGATATCATTGAGAAATCCATGTTATAAAAAGATTTCATGTTATAAATCTCTCTTTTTTTTTTACCGTCGAATGGTTTGTTTAATAAATCGAGGAATGGTCCAAACGTAATATTCTTCTCTTCTTCTTTCTTTTTCTTCTGTCTAGTATGGAATGATATCCAATTTTGTCTCTTCTTTAACAAAAATGGTGATATTGTTCCTTCATTGAAGGATAATTTTGATTTTTTAGAAGTATAAAAGTCATCCAATAAGAAGGGTTTCCTTTTTTTCAAATGAACGATTTGAAGACCTATTGATTCTAACAGCTGATTCCCGAGTGGATCATTCGGACGTTTCAATTCATACATGTGGATCTTGGACCTATGAATGGGAATATTACCGAAACTCACAAAGAAAAAAGGAAGTGAGTTAGACAAAAATGGAAGAAACTTGGACAAAAATGGAAGAAACTTGGACAAAAATGGAAGAAACTTGGACAAATCTTTTTTCTCAATAACCTCGGACCAATCAATCGAATATGCATTCCTATGGAATCGATCGAACACTACTTGAAATCGATCGAACACTACTTGAAAACGGCTATTCTGCTCAGAAATGAAATGGTCCAATTGTTCCTGGAAATTCTTACTCCCATTGGACCATTTGTATTTATATGCATTTGGATCCTTATTCATAGATCTCTCGGTTTGATAAATAAAAATAAGAGTCCAGTTCTTCTGTTTTTTTTTCCAATTTGAGAAATGTTGGTTGATCGTGTATTTCCTCGTAGGTCTATGATTAAGAATATTTTTTCCTATTTGATACCTTCGAATTCCATATTTTAAGTTGCGATGGAATTGATTCCATAGGTTTTTTATGTATCCAAAAGATTCATTCTCTTCGTAAAAAAGAGGAGGTACAACCCATAAAGATTTATTTGGTAGAACCAATAAAGATTTATTTGGTAGAACCAATAAAGATTTCTTTTTTGATTCATCCCTGGAGTTGACCTCGTTTATGAATTTTTGTTTGCGCTCCAATTCGGAAGACTCAATATAAAAACAAAATCCCTTATCATACACTAGATCCAGATTAGTTATTGATGGATTGAATAGATTTGCCATATCATGGTGTAACAAGTATCCTGCCCTATTCCGGTCATGGAATAGATGAAATAACCAAAAAAGTCTATTTTTGTTCAAGAATGAATCGGAACTATAAAGCTCATCTTTCGCAACCCCATCACATCCTGGATCGGATGAAATAGGATGAATTGAGACAGTATTTTGTAAATGCATACTTATCTTGACTATATTGGCTATTTCTTTCTTTTCCGATTGCCTGAAAAGAACAAAAGAAACATCTTCTTCTTTCTTAAAGAACCTCTCAGTAGGATTCAAATCCAGCTGAAGTTCTGACCATCTGTCATATAAAAAAGACCGGCCGGCTCTTGTAGGATTCCCAAGAAATTCTTTGATTTCTTTTGGAAACAGATGATTATTCATCCGCGTATGATATTTCGAATCCTCATTCCTATCAGAGATCTTTTTTCGATACAGGAGCGGAACAATCAACTTACTATACCAATTGATATTGATATTGAACGAATCTTTTGAGTCGTCCATTGTATCATTGCTGGGTCCAATGGAATTCATTGATATAGGAAGAAGCCCTGTCAAATAGACATTTTTTCTTTCGATCATCTTTCGATTGTTAATACGATAGATAAGGATCGCTACTACAAAAAATACTACATTCTTGATCGTGAAATATCGATTGCCTTTGCGTGAAAGTACGAGACTCCAAATTCGGAAGTCTAAGAGTTTTATCAAACTCTCTTGGTGAAAAAAAATATGAATAAAAGATACCGCTGAATTGAATTCAGTCCACGAATCTAAGAAATAGGGAGAATTCTTACTCTCTCTAAATATCTCTCTCAACTCTAAAACCCAAAATTTGAAAAGATGTTCTTTCATATTAAGCCTCCCTATATTTTGATTTAATTGATTTATCCAAAAGATTTTACTTCAATTGATTTTGGTTATTCATGAGGTACTAGGATTCCCACGAAGCATCCATGGCTGAATGGTTAAAGCGCCCAACTCATAATTGGCGAAGTCGTAGGTTCAATTCCTACTGGATGCACGCCAATAGAACCGTACCTCCCATAAAGTCTATCTTTTTTCAAGAATCAATCAATCCGAACTGTTTGACTTAAAATTTAAAACTAAACTAATTTCCATCATATTGCATTATATGTCATTTATTACAGGTCATTTATTATATGACATTTATTGACTTATATTATATGACATTTATTGACTTAAAACAAATTTTCATCATATTGCATTATATGTCATTTATTACAGGTCATTTATTATTTATTATATGTCATTTTTTACTTATTATATGTCATTTATTATATATCATTTATTATTGTATGTCATTTATTATAAGTAATTTATTGACTTAATGCAAATTTTCATCATATTGCATTATATGTCATTTATTACAGGTCATTTATTATTTATTATATGTCATTTATTATATGATGTCATTTATTATATGTCATTTATTGACTTAATGCAAATTTTCATCATATTGCATTATATGTCATTTATTGACTTAACTAAATAATAATTTAGGATCT